CTCTTAGTAACTCAATCTATTCTTAGAAAATATATTATATTACCTTTATTGATAATAATTAAAAATAGCGTCCGTATGTTATTATTTCAATTTCCCGAGTGGTCTGAGGATTTAAAGGATTGGAAACGTGAAATGCATGTTAAATGCACTTATAATGGGGTTCAACTATCCGAAACCGAATTTCCAAAAAACTGGTTAACGGATGGTATTCAGATAAAAATCCTATTTCCTTTTTATCTTAAACCTTGGCATAAATCTAAATTTCAATCATCTCAGAAGGTTCGACTAAAAAAAACAAAAGACAAAGGAGAACAAAATGATTTTTGTTTTTTAACAGTTTGGGGAATGGAAACCGAACTACCGTTTGGTTCTGCCCAAAAAAAGCCTTCGTTTTTTGAACCTATTTCTAAAGAATTAACAAAAAGAATTAAAAAATTTAAAACTAAGTCTTTTCTGGTTTTAAGGATTTTCAAAGAAAGAGCAACAATTTTCCTAAAAGTCGCAAAAGAAATTAAAAACTGGATTCTCAAAAACTTTTTTTTTATAAAAGGAAAAATAAAAAACCTTTCAAAACGAAATCTAATTCCATTATTTGGCCCGAGAGAAATATATGAATTAAATGAAACTAAAAAAGATTCAATAATGAGTAATCAGATGATTCATGAACTATCTGTTCAAAATAAATCCATGGAGTGGACAAATTCTTCACTCAGCGAAAACAAAATCAAAAATTTGATTGATAGAATAAAGACAATAAGAAATAAAATAGAAGAAATTTCAAAAGAAAAACAAAACCTAACTAGGTATAGTTGTAACAAACTGCGTTATGATTCTAAAATAATTGAGTCATCAAAAAAAATTTGGCAGACATTCAAAAGAAAAAATACCCGATTAATTCGTAAATCTATTTTTTTTTTTAAATTTTGCATTGAACAACTGTCTATAGCAATTTTTCTAGGTATCAGTAATATTCCAAGAATTACTACACAACTTTTTTTTGAATCAACAAAAACAATTCTTGATAAATATATTTACAAGACTGAAGAAAATGGAGAAAAAATTAATAAAAAAAAAAATACCATTTATTTTATTTCGACTATCAAAAATTTAATATCAAAAAAAAAAAAATTTAGTTATGACCTATGCTCTTTATCACAAGCATATGTATTTTACAAATTATCACAAATTCAAGTTAGTAACTTTTCTAAATTAAAGGCTGTTCTTGAATATAACATATGCATAACATCCTTTTTTATTAAGAATAAAATAAAGGTTTTTTTTCAAGAACAAGGAATCTTTCATTATGAATTGAAAAATCAAACCTTTTTTAATTCCGAAGTAAATCAATGGAAAAACTGGTTACGAAGTAATTATCAATACAAATTACCTCAGATTGCGTGGGCTAGATTAGGAACCCAAAAATGGAAAAAGAAAATAAACCAAGATTCTCTAGTTCTAAATCCAAGTTTAACGAAAGAGGATTCATATGAAAAAAAGAAATTTGATAATTACAAAAAACAAAGTTTTTTTGAGGCCGACTCGTTATTAAATCCAAAACATAATTTTAAAAAAGATTATATATATAATCTTTTTTGCTACAAATCCTTTAATTCTACAGAAAAATTTTTTGACATGTCTATAGGCATTGCTCTAGATAATTGTTTAGTCTCTTGTTTTCTAGAAAAATATAATATTCGGGGTATAGGGGAAATTAGGCATAGAAAATATTTGGATTGGAGAATTATAAACTTTTGGATTACAAAAAAAGTAAATATTGAACCTTGGATTGATACCAAGAGTAAAAAAAAATATATTAATACTAAAGTTCAGAATTATCAAAGAATTGATAAAATAACTAAGACGGGCCTTGCCAATCAAAAAAGTTTCTTTTTTGATTGGATGGGAATGAATGACGAAATACTAAATCGTCGTATAACAAATTTTGAATTTTCTTTCTTTCCGGAATTTTTCTTATTTTCTAGTACATATAAAATGAAGCCGTGGGTCATACCAATCAAATTACTTCTTTTAAATTTTAATGAAAACATAAATGTTAATAAAAAGATCACTCGAAATAAAAAGGGTTTTATATCATCAACTGAAAAAAAATCCCTTCGATTTTATAATCTAAATAAAGAAGAAAAAGAATCGGCCGGTCAAGTAGAGCTTGAATCAGATAAAGACAAAAAAAGAAATCCCGAATCAGCTCTATCAAACCAAGAAAAAAATATTGAAGAAAATTATGAAGAATCAACGATAAAAAAACGTAAAAATAAAAAACAATACAAAAGCAATACAGAAGCGGAACTTGATTTATTTCTCACAAGATATTCACGTTTTCAATTGCGATGGAATTGTTTTTTTAATCAAAAAATTCTCAATAATGTAAAAGTATACTGTCTCTTGGTTAGACTACAAAATCCAAACGAAATAGCGATATCTTCGATTGAAAGAGGAGAGATGAGCCTAGACATTCTAATGATTGAGAAGAATTTCACTTTTGCAAAATTAATGAAAAAAGGAATATTGATTATTGAACCTGTCCGTTTGTCTGTACAAAACGATGGACAACTTATTATATATAGAACCATAGGTATTTCGTTGGTTCATAAAAATAAACACAAAAAAAGTAAAAGATACAAAAAAAAAAGCTATATTGATAAAAAAAAAATTGAAAAATCCATTACAAAATATCAAAACAAAACTGTAAATAGAAAAAAAAATAATTATGATTTCTTTGTCCCTGAAAATATTCTAGCCCCTAAACGACGTAGAGAATTTCGAATTCTAATTTGTTTCAACTTAAAAAAAAAAAATGCGAGGGATAGAAATTCAAGATTTAATAAGAATATTCAAAACTTGACCACAGTTTTGTATAAAAAGAAAGATCTTGCTAAGGATAAAAATAACCTAATTAAATTAAAATCCTTTCTTTGGCCCAATTTTAGATTAGAAGATTTAGCTTGTATGAATCGCTATTGGTTTAATACTACTAACGGAAATCATTTCAGTATGATAAGAATACACATGTATACAAGATTTCCAATTAATTAATGATAGATCCTTTTTATATAATATATTTCAGTTACGGTATATGAAAACAACTGTATGAAATATGAGGGATTGTTTTAAATTCAATCTTTATACATGATATTAATTTAATCAATGACATAGATACCAATCAGAGCGGATCCATAAATAAATTAACAGAATCCTACTTTTTTAGATCTAAATTTAGATTTTTTTTATAAAATGAAGAATTAAGAAGTTGATAATTAAATTCAGATCCTTGTACAAAAAAACTAACATTATTATTACTGATCAGTAAAATTCATATCTTTCAATTCATATTAAAAAGGGAAGGATTTCTTTTTATGATAAAAAATGCATTCATTTCATTTCAAGAACAAAAAGAAGAAAGCAGGGGATCTGTTGAATTTCAAGTATTCAGTTTTACTAATAAGATACGAAGACTTACTTCACATTTGGAATTGCACAGAAAAGATTATTTATCTCAGAGGGGTCTACGAAAAATTCTGGGAAAACGTCAACGACTGCTGGCTTATTTGTCAAAAAAAAATAGAGTACGTTATAAAGAATTAATTAATCAGTTGAATATTCGGGAATTAAAAACTCGTTAAATTCAAAAAGTGTTAATTAGTTAATTTTTTAGATCTTGAATTTTTTGATAAACTTCTTTTTCAGCAATCTAATTCATGCCAGAACGAATCAAGGAAAAACTTATGAAGAGACCAGTTACAGGAAAAGATCTTATGATAGTCAATATGGGACCTCACCACCCATCCATGCATGGGGTTCTTCGATTAATTGTTACTCTAGATGGTGAGGATGTTGTTGACTGTGAACCCATATTGGGTTATTTACACAGAGGAATGGAAAAAATTGCAGAAAACCGAGCAATTATACAATATTTACCTTATGTAACGCGATGGGATTATTTAGCTACTATGTTTACAGAAGCAATAACAGTAAATGGACCAGAACAATTGGGAAATATTCAAGTTCCTAAAAGGGCCAGCTATATCAGAGTAATTATGCTAGAATTGAGTCGTATAGCTTCTCATCTGTTATGGCTCGGTCCTTTTATGGCAGATATTGGTGCACAGACTCCTTTTTTCTATATTTTCAGAGAACGAGAATTTGTATATGATCTATTCGAAGCTGCCACCGGTATGAGAATGATGCATAATTTTTTTCGTATTGGAGGAATAGCGGCTGATTTACCTTATGGTTGGATAGATAAATGCTTGGATTTTTGTGATTATTTTTTAACAGAAGTTGTTGAATATCAAAAACTGATTACACGAAATCCTATTTTTTTAGAACGGGTTGAAGGAGTTGGGATTATTGGTGGGGAAGAAGCAATAAATTGGGGTTTATCCGGACCAATGCTACGCGCATCCGGAATACCATGGGATCTTCGTAAAGTTGATCGTTATGAGTCTTACGATGAATTTGAATGGGAAATTCAGTGGCAAAAACAAGGAGATTCATTAGCTCGGTATTTAGTACGACTTAGCGAAATGACAGAATCCATAAAAATTATTCAACAGGCTCTGGAAGGACTTCCGGGGGGTCCCTATGAGAATTTAGAAAGTAGAGGCTTTGATAGAAAAAGGAATCCAGAATGGAATGATTTTGAATATCGATTCATTAGTAAAAAACCTTCTCCTACTTTTGAATTATCGAAACAAGAACTTTATGTAAGAGTTGAAGCTCCAAAAGGGGAATTAGGAATTTTTCTCATAGGAGATCAAAGTGGTTTTCCTTGGAGATGGAAAATCCGACCACCGGGTTTTATTAATTTGCAAATTCTTCCTGAACTAGTTAAAAGAATGAAATTGGCTGATATTATGACGATACTCGGTAGCATAGATATAATTATGGGAGAAGTTGATCGTTAAAATGATAATTTATGCAACAGCAGTCCAAACTATAAATTCTTTTGTTAGATTGGAATCTTTAAAAGAGGTCTATGGACTCATATGGATATTTGTCCCTATATTTTCTCTTGTATTGGGAATCATAATAGGTGTACTAGTAATTGTGTGGTTAGAAAGAGAAATATCTGCAGGGATACAACAACGTATTGGACCTGAATACGCCGGCCCGTTGGGAATTCTTCAAGCTCTAGCCGACGGGACAAAACTACTTTTCAAAGAAAATCTTCGTCCATCTAGAGGAAATCCTCCTTTATTTAGTATTGGACCATCTATAGCAGTTATCTCAATTTTACTAAGTTATTCAGTAATTCCCTTTAGCAATCACCTTGTTTTAGCGGATCTCAATATCGGTATTTTTTTATGGATTGCCATTTCCAGTATTGCTCCTATTGGACTTCTTATGTCAGGATATGGATCCAATAATAAATATTCTTTTTTAGGTGGTTTGCGAGCTGCTGCCCAATCGATTAGTTATGAAATACCATTAACTCTATGTGTTTTATCAATATCTCTACGTGCGATTCGTTGAAACATAAACGTTTATTTTTACTATTCCGTTTCTTCTAGACGAATAACGGAATATATAAATATAGTTATCTTTCGGGTTAATCTTAATAAAAGGAATTTGATAGTTATATATGAGTGAAAAAAACTGCTCAGAAATTAGCAGTAAAAAGAAAAATTGAGTCTCATTTCCTATGTACAAAGGTTAAACGGAAATAAACATAAGCGTAAGAATCACTTTACCCCAAGGTTGGTTGATTAGTCATCCTGGCTTGAAGCGGGTTAAAAATATTTAACCGTATAACGGTTTTACTATCAGTTATATAGATTAACATACATGTATTACAAAGTGCGCGGCAATTAGGTAAAAATGAGTGGATGGTTAGAAACACCAAAATACACAAAGAATTTGTAATAGAGATTAACCAAATTGAAAAGGATATTTATGCATAACATAAGATAAAAAAAAAGAAGGTTAATTGGGGCTTGAAATTAGTAGAAATGATCAGACAGTACTCCCCAAGATTCCGATTCAGAGTATGCTCCTATCCACCTATAAATGTAATGACTATCAGAAACGAAATAATCCTTTATTTTTTATAAGTCCACCGACTTTTTTCTAAAAAAGAAAGAAGAATAGGAACGAAACAAGGATATTTTTTTTCATATATTTAGAAAATCAAATATAATTTCTGTCATGAATAATAAACTAATAGGATATCTAATTCTTTTTCGTAATCGAAAACCACGATGGGCTTAAATACCTATTTTTATTTTTACAAGGAGTATTTTATTAAAGGATTAAGTTATTACTCAACAAATAGAAATTCCAATTTGTAAAGGATGAGATGAATTCCGAAGCGCTTTTTTTATTCTTAGAATTTGAGCAGACAGAATTCCATTGGTATAATTTGGGATCCCAGATATATTTATATTTAATCCATTTTAGAACACATCATATCCATCTAAATAATACTAATCTGGTCCTTAGATTTATTTATGGCCCCCGAGGAGCCGTATGAGGCGAAGACCTCATGTACGGTTTTGTAATAGCGGTGAAAATAGTAATGTTATCACCGACTAGGATTATCTAACAGTTTAAGTACAGTTGATATAGTTGAGGCACAATCAAAATATGGTTTTTGGGGATGGAATTTGTGGCGTCAACCTATAGGTTTTATCATTTTTCTAATTTCTTCCCTAGCAGAATGCGAGAGGTTACCGTTTGATTTACCAGAAGCGGAAGAAGAATTAATAGCAGGTTATCAAACTGAATATTCAGGTATCAAATTTGGTTTATTTTACGTTGCTTCTTATCTAAATCTATTAATTTCCTCATTATTTGTAACAGTTCTATACTTAGGCGGTTGGAATATTTCTATTCCGTATATATCTATTCTGGAGCTATTTCAAAGGGATCAAATTTTTGGAACAACAATTGGTATCTTTATTACATTAGCTAAAACTTATTTGTTCTTGTTCATTTCTATCGCAACAAGATGGACTTTACCTAGGCTAAGAATGGATCAACTATTAAATCTTGGATGGAAATTTCTTTTACCTATTTCCCTTGGTAATCTATTATTAACAACTTCTTTCCAACTCTTTTCACTATAAATTTCAAATGAATCCAACATATTCATTATTTGTTTTAAACAAGAGAAAGAAACAAAGATAAAATTATTCATAGATAATTACAATATGCTTCCTATGATAACCGGGTTCATGAATTATGGTCAACAAACCCTACGAGCTGCAAGGTATATTGGTCAAGGTTTCATGATTACCTTATCCCACACAAATCGTTTACCTGTAACTATTCAATATCCCTATGAAAAATTAATAACATCGGAACGTTTCCGTGGTCGAATCCATTTTGAATTTGATAAATGCATTGCTTGTGAAGTATGTGTTCGAGTATGTCCTATAGATCTGCCTGTTGTTGATTGGAAATTGGAAACTAATATTCGAAAAAAACGATTGCTTAATTACAGTATTGATTTTGGAATTTGTATATTTTGTGGTAATTGTGTTGAGTATTGTCCAACAAATTGTTTGTCAATGACTGAAGAATATGAATTTTCAACTTATGATCGTCACGAATTGAATTATAATCAAATAGCTTTGGGTCGTTTACCAATGTCAGTAATTGATGATTACACTATTCGAACAATTTGGAATTCACCTCAAAGAATAAATGGGTAAACCCATTAATTGGATTAAAAAAAAAATTGAAAATTTTTGAATTATATAAAGAATTTAATTCAAAATTTTTATTTATATAATAATATATTTATATAATAATATTAAGTATTAAGGCTCATTCTTTTAATATAATATATTCGTAATTACTTTCTTGAAATAGATAGGTTGAAAATACACTTTAGAATAAAAAAAGAGAAACTGTCTAATAATTGTATCTACATCAATTCATATCCATTAGATTCTAATTTCACTCTATTATAAACATATTAAACACGAATTTCCCGGTTAAATTAATAAGGTCATGAAAAGGATTTCGATTTTTTTCTTATTTTAATAATATAATGGATTTGCCTGGACCAATACATGATTTTCTTTTAGTTTTTCTGGGATCCGGTCTTCTAGTAGGAGGTCTGGGAGTGGTCTTACTTCCCAACCCAATATTTTCAGCTTTTTCCTTAGGATTTGTTCTTGTTTGTATATCTTTATTGTATATTCTATCAAATTCCCATTTTGTAGCTGCTGCACAACTCCTTATTTACGTGGGGGCCATAAATGTTTTAATCATATTTGCTGTGATGTTCATGAATGATTCAGAATATTCCACAGATTCAAATCTGTGGACCGTTGGGAATGGGATTACTTCGTTGGTTTGTACAACTATTCTTTTTTCATTAATGTCTACTATTCTCGATACGTCATGGTACGGGGTTATTTGGACTACAAGATTAAACCAGATTCTAGAGCAAGATTTAATAAGTAATAGTCAACAAATAGGAATTCATTTATCAACAGATTTTTTTCTTCCATTTGAACTCATTTCAATAATTCTTTTAGTTGCTTTGATAGGTGCAATTTCTGTAGCTCGTCAATAAAAAATGTTCGAATTAGTAAAGACCAAAGAAAACTTTGTGTATGTTATGATATTTTTTTCCGTTCATTCAATTAAATTGGATTGAATATTACTTCATATTTAAAATATTAATTTTTATATTTGATATATATTTGAAAATTTTTTTTACCTAATATAGTTTTTATTCGTACTTTTTTTTATATTCTAGTTGGTTGAATCCGGTGAATTATTTTTCATATTTAAATGAATCCAAATTGATAAGGAGTTGCTGAATGATACTCGAACATGTACTTGTTTTGAGTGCCTATTTATTTTTGATTGGTCTTTATGGATTGATCACGAGTCGAAATATGGTTAGGGCTCTTATGTGTCTTGAACTTATACTGAATGCAGTTAATATGAATTTCGTAACATTTTCTGATTTTTTTGATAATTCCCAACTAAAAGGGGATATTTTCTGCATTTTTGTTATAGCAATTGCAGCCGCTGAAGCAGCTATTGGATTAGCTATAGTCTCGTCAATTTATCGTAACAGAAAATCAACTCGCATCAATCAATCGACCTTATTAAATAAGTAGCATAAAAAAAATTATAGATTGAAATTTGCATATATAATAGGTTCTGACCTACTAGATTATATTTGTGAAAATCTCAGAAATCAAAGTATTTTAGCCCCATTTTTTTATCAATTGAGCCAGAATTCATTACAAAAATTCTATTAAAGGAAATCATTGCTTCATCTAGTATTTTAATATATCATTCAGTTAGAAGTTTACTAGATTGAAAATTTATGACATTCAAAAAACTATTGATCCTATGTCACATTCAGTAAAAATTTATGATACCTGTATAGGATGTACTCAATGTGTCCGAGCATGCCCTACAGACGTATTAGAAATGATACCTTGGGATGGATGTAAAGCTAAGCAAATAGCTTCCGCTCCAAGAACCGAGGACTGTGTTGGTTGTAAGAGATGTGAATCCGCCTGTCCAACGGATTTTTTGAGCGTTCGGGTTTATTTATGGCATGAAACAACCCGAAGTATGGGTCTAGCTTATTGATACGTTACCGAAAACCTCATTTGAATAAATTTTGAATACATTTTATTTTTTTTATTGACAAGTACTCGTACTCAAAAAAATAAAATTATATTTTTTTATTTATATATTTTTTTTGAGTACGCGTTCTTTGGACCTGGTGTATCTTGTCTTTACCACGAATGATTTTCCTTGGTTAACAATAATTGTTGTTTTTCCAATATCTGCCGGTTCGTTAATGTTATTTCTCCCACATAGGGGAAATAAAGTCAATAAATGGTATACTATATGCATTTGTATTTTAGAACTTCTTCTAACGACCTATGCTTTTTGTTATAATTTTAAAATGGACGATCCATTAATTCAACTGTCCGAAGATTATAAATGGATCAATTTTTTAGATTTTTACTGGAGAATGGGAATAGATGGGCTTTCTATAGGAACGATTTTATTGACGGGATTTATTACTACTTTAGCCACTTTAGCGGCTTTTCCAGTTACTCGGGATTCCCGATTATTCCATTTCCTGATGTTAGCAATGTACAGCGGTCAAATAGGATCATTTTCTTCTCGGGATCTTCTACTTTTTTTCATCATGTGGGAATTAGAATTAATTCCCGTTTATCTACTTTTATCCATGTGGGGTGGAAAGAAACGTCTGTATTCAGCTACAAAATTTATTTTATACACGGCAGGAAGTTCTATTTTTTTATTAATAGGAGTTTTAGGTATAAGTTTATATGGTTCGAACGAACCAACATTAAATTTAGAACTCTTAGCTAATCAATCCTATCCTGTTACACGCGAAATACTTTTTTATATTGGATTTCTTATTGCTTTTGCCGTCAAATCACCGATTATACCTTTCCATACTTGGTTACCTGACACCCACGGCGAGGCACATTACAGTACCTGTATGCTTCTCGCTGGAATCTTATTAAAAATGGGAGCATATGGGTTGGTTCGAATCAATATGGAATTATTACCTCACGCTCATTCTATGTTTTCTCCTTGGTTGATGGTAGTCGGTACAATCCAAATAATTTATGCAGCTTCAACATCTCCCGGTCAACGTAATTTAAAAAAGAGAATAGCCTATTCTTCTGTATCTCATATGGGTTTTATAATTATAGGTATTAGTTCGATAACGGATCCTGGACTTAATGGAGCTATTTTACAAATAATCTCTCATGGATTTATTGGTGCTGCACTTTTTTTCTTGGCAGGAGCGAGTTATGATAGAATTCGGCTTGTTTATCTTGATGAAATGGGTGGAATGGCTATCTCGATTCCAAAAATATTTACAATGTTTACTATCTTATCGATGGCTTCCCTTGCATTGCCAGGCATGAGTGGTTTTGTTGCAGAATTAATCGTTTTTTTTGGAATAATTACCAGCCAAAAATATTTCTTAATTTCGAAAATTTTAATTATTTTTGTAATGGCAATTGGAATGATATTAACTCCTATATATTTATTATCTATGTCACGCCAAATGTTCTATGGATACAAGTTAATTAATGTCAAAAACTTTTCTTTTTTTGATTCTGGACCCCGAGAGTTATTTCTTTCAATCTCCATTCTTCTACCCATAATTGGTATTGGGATTTATCCTGATTTTGTGCTCTCATTAGCAAGTGACAAGGTCGAATCCATTTTATCTAATTACTTTTATGGATAGTTTTCAGGAGATAAAAACAAGCATTAAATTGAATTGTAATCAGAAGTCTTTGGTCTTTGTCTTGTGAGAACCTTTTGAATCATTGTACTACTTGATTCAAAAGGTTCTTGATGATTTATTACTAAAAACTAAATTTGATTTCTTAACTTAATATGAAGTTAGATATAGATGCTATTTTTTATTTATTTGAATTTGGATTCTTTTTTTTTTACTGTTTTATTTATATTTAATTCGATGTAAAAGAACCATAACTATGTAAACCTATTCCTAAAAGATTGACGCCAAAATAGCATATCCAAATTAAAAGAAAACCTATCGAAGCCACAATTGCGGAATTTATACCCCTACCATTCCTATTTGTTTTAATATGTAAATAAATTGCGAATATGATCCAAGTAATAAATGCCCAAGTTTCTTTTGGATCCCAGTTCCAATATGAACCCCATGTCTCATTAGCCCATACAGCTCCTGAAAGAATACCGACGGTTAAAAAGATAAATCCAAGACTAATAATACGAAAACTCCAATAATCTAATTGTTCAATCAATTGATACCTATAATAATTTCTAGAAAAACTAAAATGAATGTTTTGTTGTAGTAAAATAGAATTTCTTTCATTTATGTAGTAAAATACATCAAAAGAAAATAATTCATTTAATAAAAATTTTTTTTTTATATTCTTTTTCCAAAAAGTAGGTCCGACTTTGCGAAATGTAATCACTAGAAGAGCCATTGATAATAATGATCCGCATAACAGAGCGCCGTAGCCTAATATCATCATACTTACGTGCATCATTAACCACTGGGACTGGAGAGCTGGTACTAATATTGCAGACTGAGACATTTTGTTTAAAAGACCTGAAGTAGCAAAACCCTGAATAAAAATAGCACTTGGCGCAGTTATTGCGTTTAAGTGATTTTTTTCTTTTTTATTCAAATAGGAAACCATATGAATAATTGAAAAAGCCCATGAAAGAAAAATTAATGATTCATATAAATTACTTAATGGAAAATGTCCTGAATAAATCCAACGAGTGAATAATAATCCTGTTATACCAAAAAACGTAATTACGATTCCTTTATCTGATGAATCAAAAAATCCTATGATTTCATCTAAATTAACTAATAAAGTTAAACAATAAATTGTCAGTACAATTGAAACGACCGAAAAAGATATATGAGTTAATATGTGCTCTAAAATTGAAAAAATCATAAAAAATTTGTTAAAAATTAATAAATTAATACTAGGTTTTACCCGATTTTAGAAAAAAAGTCGGGTATTATTTTGATTATAAAACTTATAATATCTCTTTTATAAGATCTTATGCCGCTACTCGGACTCGAACCGAGATGCTCTAGCACTGCTTCCTAAGAGCAGCGTGTCTACCAATTTCACCATAGCGGCAACTTGTTCAAAACAATATTAACAAGTTTTTATTCAATCGTCGAGATGCAAATTTAGCCAATTGCCCGGAATTTACAATTGATTTAATGAATAAAAACTTGTTAAATAGGTCTTGTGGGTTTTAATTCAATTAAGATCTTTTTTTTTATCTGAGTTATTTAAAATTAGTTAAATTCACTTTTTGTCCTTTATATTTTTTTCTAGAATACAATGAAAAATTTAACTAAATTGAAGTAATTGGGACTTCAACCCAACGACAAAACCCTAAATGCGCTTTATCATTTTTTTTCATAGAAATGAAAAAAAAAAAATGATAAAAAGGATTTATCAGTTCCATTAATAAAAAAAATGCTTTTTCTAAAAATGAAAAGTTCTCCAAAATTCTTCGAAATTTGAAATAAAATAAGATTTTCCTAATTGCTCAAGAGAAATTGAATGAATTTTAAGAACCTATTGATTTTGCTTAAAGATCTTTGATTTACTCATTATGAGTAAATCAAAGATCTTTATTTATAAGGTAGTGATGGGGAAAATAAGAACCCCCCCCTTTTTTTTTGAACTAAAAAAATGTGAACCTTTCTTTTTTATCTATATATTGTCTTTTTTTCTCCTCTTTTGGTTCACATTTTTTTATATGTATTCTAAAAATTTTGTTTTTAAGTTAGGCTAATTCTAATTATTAGAGTGTTTTTTATTTATTTTGTTGTACAAAAAAACTTTTTGAATTACCTGTAGAAAGTGATTTCCCTAACGAAAAAGCTTTCAACGATGTCCAATATCCCCTCCTTTTCCAAATTTTTTTACGAATACGCTTTTTCGAGATAGAAGTACGTTTTTTTGGAACTGCCATTCAAAAATGAAAAAAGTTTTTCAGTGGTATAATTGGATGTCAAAGACATTTATTATTCTATTCTTTCGTACTCCATATCGAGTTATTTTTTTTCTTTTAAATTTTATTATATATTATTTTCAAAACAAAAAAGACATTCAAAAGTTTAAAACCCAACTGTGTTTTTTTTTATTAAATTTTTTTTATTTAACGTTTGAAATCCGTACGAGAGTGCTCATTTAATTAATCTATACTGCTAGATTAGATTATCAAAAAAATTATGAGATTTCTTCACAGCATATGTAAAAAAAAATATCGATTATAATAATCTTTCTTGCAAATAAAAAAAGCTCACTTAGTGTACTGGAAGACAATCACTAAATTCCATAATTCAAATTTATTCCTTAATAATTCTAAATAATCAAATAACTTTGTTTTAGGTAAAGTTTTTTTAGTATCTAATTTAGTATCTAATTAATATGAAGTTTAAGTATTTTTTTTGCGTGTAAATCTTTGTTCTATTATTAATATATGTATATAAATTATTATAATACGGAATTCTAATTCACTTTTTCTGTATCTGCATAAAATCACAATTTTATTTAGTAGTAATAAAAAAAAAAGACAAATAATTTTTTTTGACAATAACTTAGTAATATTATTTAATCACTTTTCATTTTTTTATTTGAATATATATTTCTTTTCAAAGATTTCTGAAGGATTATACTAATTCGAAAAAATTTATATTTAGGTTTAAAATCTCGTGCTTTTATATTGGCCCCTTTGAAAAAAAAATATATATACAAACCAGTGAATAAGAAATAAAAAATTTAAGAATAAAATAAAAAGGATTTTTTATTTTATGGAACATACATATCAATATTCATGGATCATCCCTTTCATTCCACTCCCAGTACCTATTTTATTAGGAGTTGGGCTTCTACTTTTTCCGACAGCAACAAAAAACCTTCGCCGTATGTGGGCTTTTCTGAGTATTTTTTTGTTAAGTATAGTTATGATCTTTTCACTCTATCTATCTATTCAACAAATTTTTTTAAGTTGCATTCATCAAAATGTGTGGTCTTGGACCATAAATAATGAATTTTCTTTTGAGTTCGGTTACTTTATTGATCCACTTACTTCTATTATGTCAATATTAATTACAACTGTTGGGATTTTGGTTCTTATTTATAGTGACAATTATATGTCTCATGATCAAGGATATCTGAGGTTTTTTGCTTATATGGGTTTTTTTAATACTTCAATGTTAGGATTAGTTACTAGTTCTAATTTGATCCAAGTTTATTTTTTTTGGGAATTAGTTGGAATGTGTTCGTATTTATTAATAGGTTTTTGGTTCACACGACCTATTGCAGCGAATGCTTGTCAAAAAGCTTTTGTAACTAATCGTGTAGGGGATTTTGGTTTATTATTGGGAATTTTAGGTCTTTATTGGATAACCGGCAGTTTCGAATTTCAGGATTTGTTCGAAATATTCAATAATTTAGTTTTAAATAATAGAGT